CCGAGTGAATGGAAAGGAAAAAACAAAGGATGAATTTCACTTTCAAGAGGCACGCTATCAAGATAGCCCAGTTCACGAAGATTCTGATCTGGATACCCATCAAGAGAATTTTGAATTGGGAAGACTGAAAGAAGAGAAAAATAAAAGTTATTTTGGGGTTGAAAAAACTTTTGTCACTTTTTTTTTCGATTATAAACGATGGAATCGTCCATTACGATATATAAAAAATGATCAATTGGAAAATGCTTTACGCAATGAAATGTCACAATTTTTTTTTTATACATGTACAAGTGATGGGAAACAAATAATATCCTTTACATATCCCCCTAGTTTATCGACTTTTTCAGAAATGCTAGAACGAAGAATTTCTTTGTACATAAGAGAAAAAATATATGACGAAAATTTTTATAATTCTTGGATTTATACCAATGAAAAAAGAAAGTTCAATTTGAATAATGAATTGAGAAATCGAATCCAAATTATAGAAAAAAAAGAGGGATCTCCTAGTCTGGATAGGCTTGAAAAAAGAACCATATTATGCGATGATGAGAATCAAATAAAATGCTTGCCAAAAGTATATGATCCTTTTTTCAACGGACCTTATCGAGGAACAATAAAAAAATTCGATTCACGCGCAATCATGAATCATTTAATCACTTATACAAATACAGAAGATTTTGTAGAAATTTTTTGGATAAATAAGATTCATGATCTACTTCTTAATGATTCCTTAGAACTTTACCGTCAATCATTTTTTAAAAATACTGAAAAGTCCTTAATCTCAATTGATGAATTATCTTCTGAGTGCGGACATAGTTTTCATTTGGAAAAATGTCCTTTATTGACAGAAGAAAAAATAATTGATTCAAAAAGTCAAGCAAAATCTTTGCAATTTGTATTCGATGTAATTACAACGGATACAAAAGATCAAAAAACAAAGAAAAAGAAAGATATTGGAATTCTAATAGAAGAAGTCAGTAAAAAGGTGTCTAGATGGTCATACAAATTAACCCATGATTTGGTGGAAGAAGAGGAAGAAGAAAATGAAGAAGAATTGACAGAAGAAGATCATGAGATTCATTCAAGAAGATCCAAACGTGTAGTAATTTATAACGATAATGATCAGAATACCAATTCTATTTCGAGTACTAAAAATACTAGTAACAATGAGAAAAATGATAATCAAATGGAAGAGGAAGAGGTAGCTCTGATACGTTACTCCCAACAATCTGATTTTCGTCGCAGTCTAATCAAGGGATCCATGCGCGCTCAAAGACGTAAAACAGTTATTTGGGACCTCTTTCAAGTAAATGTACATTCCCCACTTTTTTTGGACCGTATAGACAAAACATCTTTTTTTTATTATTTTGATATCAATGAAATGAAGAATCTAATTTTTAGGAATTGGATGGGGAGAGAACGAGAATCTGAATTTCAAATTTTGGATTCCCATTTTGAAAATGAAGAGACAAAAGAGGAAAAGGAGAAAAAAAAGAAAAAAGAGCGGATAGAAATATCAGAAGCTTGGGATACCTTTGTATTTACTCAAGCAATAAGAGGTTTAATGTTAGTAACCCAATCTTTTATTAGAAAATACATTATATTGCCTTCATTTATAATAGCTAAAAATATTTTCCGTATGTTATTATTCCAATTCCCCGAGTGGTACGAGGATTTGAAGGAATGGAATAGAGAAATGCATATTAAATGCACCTATAATGGTGTTCAATTATCAGAAACAGAATTTCCCCAAGATTGGTTAACAGACGGTATTCAGATAAAGATTCTATATCCTTTCTGTCTAAAACCTTGGCGAAAATCTAAGGTACGATCTCATCATAGAGATCGAAGAGATCCAATGAAAAAAAAAGAAAAAAAAAAAATTTTTTGTTTTTTAACAGTCTGGGGAATGGAAGCGGAACTTCCCTTTGGTTCTCCCCGAAAACAACCTTCTTTTTTTGAACCTATTTATAAAGAACTCGAAAAAAAAAATAGAAGGGGAAAAAATAAAATTTTCCAAGTTTTAAACTTTTTAAAGGAAAGAATAAAATCCTTTCTCAAAGTTAGAAAAGAAAAAACAAAAAGGGTCATCAAAATAGTTCTAGTTATCAAACTCATAATAAAAAAACTGGAAAAAGTAAATCCAAATTTTTTATTTGAGTTGAGGAAAGAAAAAGTATATGAAATGAACGAAAACGAAAAAGATTTAAAAAAAAAGAATAATATTCTTCGTGAATCATCCGTTCTAATTCGACCGAAAAATTGGTTAAATTATTCACTAATAGAAAGAAGAATGAAAGATCTTTCTAATAAGACAATCAAAATAAGGAATCAAATAGAACGAAACGAAAAAGAAAAAAAAGATAGAGTTATAATTTATGATAATAAAAGGTCGGAATCACAGAAACATATTTTGAAAATCTTAAAAAGGAAAAATATCCGATTAATGCGTAAATCACACTACTTTCTCAAATCATTCATTGAAAAAATATACATGGATATTTTGCTATGTACCATTACCATTCCTAAGATCAATGCACAACTTTTATTTGAATCAACAAAAAGGATCTTTAAAAGGATCTTTAATAAAAATAAATACATTTACAACAATAAAAGAAATAGAAATAAAGAACAAGAAGGAATTGATGAAACAAATCAAAATACAATGAATTTTAATTTGGTTTTGACTATAAAAAAGTTGTTTTCGAAAACTGAGAATACTGAGAATAGGAATCCAAATTCCAATACTTATTGGAACTTATCTTCCCTATCTCAAGCATATGTATTTTACAAATTATCACAAACCCAATTACTTAATAAGTATCACTTGAGACCTGTATTTCAATATCAAGGGAACTATCCTTTTTTTAAGGAGAAATTAAAAGACTATTGTATGAATTGTATGATACACGGAATATTTGATTCCAAATCAAGACATAAGAAAATTAAAATGCATATGTATGTAATGAACGAATGGAAAAACTGGTTAAAAGGTCATTATCAATATGATCTATCTAAAAAAAAATGGTCTCGATTAGTACCTAAAGAATGGAGAAATAGAATCAATCAACGCTGTATGATTAAAAACCAAAACAGGGAATCAATCCAATTGGATTTATATAAAAAATACCAATTCATTCATTCCATGAAAAAAAATGACTATGCAGCGGATTCTTTTATGAGTCAAAAAGAAAAATGGAAAAAACATTACAGATATGATCTTTTATCATATAAATACATAAGTCCTCCTAATTCATATATTTCTGGATCAACATTAGAATTTGAAATAAACGGGGACCGAGAAATTCCATATCATTTCAATACATCGAAACCCGAATCATTTTATGTATTGGTAAGTATACCTAGTAATAATTATATAGAAAAAGGATATATTATTGATAAGAATACAAATTTGGATAGAAAATATTTTAATTGTAGAATTCTTCATTTTTGTTTTAATTTAAAAAAAAATATTGATATTGAGATCTGTACCAATGCACATATTGGCATGAAGATTCAGAAAAATACTAAGACTGAAATTAATAATTTTCAAAAATTGGAAAAAAAAGATATTTTTTCTACTACGATTCATCAAGAGCAAGAGATCAAATCATGCAATCAAAAAAAAAACTTTTTTGATTGCATGGGAATGAATCAAGAGGGATTCTCTGATACCGCATCAAATCATAATAATAATACTATATCCAATCTAGAACCTTGGTTCTTCCCAGAATTTGTGCTACTTTTTGACGCATATAAGATTCAACCTTGGATCATTCCAATCAAATCACTCTTTTTTAATTTTCATAAATTTAATATTAATTTAAAAAAAAATGAAAAAATAAATATAAATCCAAAGAAAAATCCTCATAGATCATCTAATAAAACTAATAAAAAAAAAGATCTTGAATTAGGAAATTACAAGCAGTACAAGCAGGAAGAACAGGGTCAAGGAAATCTTGTACCGAATCTACGAAAACAAAAGAATAAAAAAGCTGTTGAAGAAGATTACGCAAAATTAGAAATAGAAATTCAAAAAGGTATAAAAAAAAAACAATATCAATATAAATATAAGAGCAAAAAACAAATGGAACTAGATTCCTTTTTGAAAAAATATTTACTTTTTCAATTAAGATGGGCTGATCCCTTGAATCAAAGAATAATGAACAATATCAGGGTGTATTGTCTACTACTTAGACTGATAAATCCAAAAGAAATTGCCATATCCTCGATTCAAAGAGGTGAAATAAATCTGGACCAAATGCTAATTCAAAGGGACCTAGTTCTTACAGAATTGATAAGAAAGGGAATATTGATTATTGAACCAATTCGTCTATCTATAAGAAGCGACGAAAAATCTAAATCTATTGTATATCAAACTATGGATATTTCATTGGTCGATAAGAAGAAGCACCAAACAAATAGAAAATACAAAAAAAAAAGACATATTGATAAAGGGGGGGTTGAAAAATCCATTCCACGACACAGCCAGTTATTTTGGAATGAAGACAAAAATCATTATGATTTTATTGTTCCTGAAAATATTATATCTCCTAGACGTCGGAGAGAATTTAGAATTCGAATTTGTTTCAATTCGGGTAATTGTAATGTTTTGGATAGAAATCCAATATTTTTCAATGAAAACAAAATAAGAAACTGTGGACAATTTTTGAATCAGGACAAGCATATTAACACCGATGCAAAGAATTTAATTAAATTTAAATTGTTTCTTTGGCCCAATTATCGATTAGAAGATTTAGCTTGTATGAATCGCTATTGGTTTGATACCAATAACAGCAGTCGTTTCAGTATGTCAAGAATACATATGTATTCACAATTCAGAATGAATTCAACTCAAATTATAAAATTTATAGTAGAAAATTTCTAGTAGATTCAAAATTTAGAGTGGATTTCCTACATATCGTGTGACATATTCGGTAGATGAAAGCCGAAATATATAGACTGTATAACATTCTAATACATGATGCTGATTTCATAGTGTATCAATTTTCACTAGGAGGAGCAGAATCCTTTTTAGTAAAAAGAAATCGTTCTATATTCGTGAATGTATATGTTTATATATTATATATATTAAAATTATATATATTATAATTATATTTTCTAATTACTAATTATATTATATTTATATATTTACTAATTATATTATACTAATTATATTATTTTATATTATTATTATTAATTATATTATATTTATAATTTATATATTTACTAATTATATTATATTTTATATTTATTATATTTATATTTTTTATATATTTATATTTGATATTTATTATATTTTTTATATATTTATATTTGATATTTATCAGACCTTTTTATTTTTTTATATTTCTATATATATTTCTATTTTATATTTAATATATTTAATTATTTAATATTTATCATATCTTTTTATCCAAATCCAATTTTCAATTGGATTTGGATAAAATATACAAATCAAATACAAATAAACATAAACACATAAAATAAACAAAAAACAAACAAATTAGTAATTAGTATATGGTATATGAATATATGAATAATATATGAATAAATGAAATCCAATTTCGATTTATACTAGATGAAAATAACTAATAACTGGCATAATAAATCTTATTATTTTTCCTGATCGGTAAAATTAACAGAAAAGAAAAATTTAAATTTATTTTATGTTCAAAAATTCATTCATCTCAGTTATTTCACAAGAAGAAAAAGAAGAAAATAGTGGGTCTGTTGAATTTCAAGTATTCCATTTTACCAGTAAGATACAGAGACTTACTTCACATTTAGAATTGCACAAAAGAGATTTTTTATCGCAAAGGGGTCTACGAAGAATTCTGGGAAAACGTCAACGATTATTGACTTATTTGTCAAATAAAAATAAAGTGCGTTATAAGAAATTAGTGGATCAGTTAGATATTCGGGAACCAAAAACTCGTTCAAAAACTCATTAATTTAATTAAAATTTTTTATTTGATATTTGAGTTTCTTATTATTTTATTTTTTATTATTAGCCTTGTTATTTTTTAATTTAATTTTTATTAGTTCAGTTATCAGTTATTTAGTATTAGGTTTGTAATTTTTAGAAACCTCATTTTTATAAATTCATGAAATAATGAATTAAGGAAAAAATATGACTGTACCGGCTACAAAAAAAAAATTCATAATAGTCAATATGGGTCCTCACCACCCATCAATGCATGGTGTTCTTCGGCTGATCGTTACTCTGGATGGTGAAGATGTTATTGACTGTGAACCTATATTGGGCTATTTACACAGAGGGATGGAAAAAATAGCAGAGAACCGAACAATTATACAATATTTGCCTTATGTAACACGTTGGGATTATTTAGCTACTATGTTCACAGAAGCAATAACAGTAAATGCACCAGAACGATTGGAAAGTGTTCAAGTACCTAAAAGGGCCAGTTATATCAGAGTAATTATGCTGGAGCTGAGCCGTATAGCCTCCCATTTGTTATGGCTTGGACCTTTTATGGCCGATATCGGTGCACAGACTCCCTTTTTCTATATTTTCAGAGAGAGGGAATTTATATATGATCTATTCGAAGCCGCCACAGGTATGCGGATGATGCATAATTTTTTCCGCATCGGGGGAGTGGCTGCGGATTTACCTTATGGCTGGATAGATAAATGTTTGGATTTTTGTGATTATTCTTTAACAGAAGTTGTTGAGTATCAAAAACTCATTACTCGAAATCCCATTTTTTTGGAACGAGTTGAAGGAGTGGGCATTATTGGTGGGGAGGAGACAATAAATTGGGGTTTATCAGGACCAATGTTACGAGCTTCTGGAATCCAATGGGATCTTCGGAAAGTTGATCTTTATGAGTGTTACAATAAATTCGATTGGGAAGTCAAATGGCAAAAAGAAGGCGATTCATTAGCTCGTTATTTAGTACGAATCGGTGAAATGCAAGAATCAATAAAAATTATTCAACAGGCTCTAGAAGGAATTCCAGGGGGACCTTATGAGAATTTAGAAAATCGCCGCTTTCATAGGGCAAAGAATTTCGAATGGAATAATTTTGAATTGTTAAAACAAGAACTTTATGTAAGGGTAGAGGCCCCAAAAGGAGAATTAGGAATTTATTTAATAGGGGTATAGTAGTGTTTTCCCCTGGAGATGGAAAATTCGTCCACCTGGTTTCATCAATTTGCAAATTCTTCCTCAGCTAGTTAAAAGAATGAAATTGGCTGATATCATGACGATACTAGGTAGTATAGATATCATTATGGGAGAAGTTGATCGTTGAAATGATAATTGATACGACAGAAGTACAAACTATTAATTATTTTTATAGATTAGAATCCTTAAAAGAAGTCTATGGACTCATATGGATTTTTGTCCCCATTTTTATCCTTGTCTTAGGAATCATAATGGGGGTATTAGTCATTGTGTGGTTAGAAAGAAAAATATCCGCAGCAATACAACAACGTATTGGACCTGAATATGCCGGCCCATTAGGAATTCTTCAAGCTTTAGCGGATGGGACCAAACTTTTTTTGAAGGAGGACATTCTTCCATCTAGAGGGAATATTCGTTTGTTTAGTGTCGGACCTTCTATAGCGGTCATATCAATTCTACTAAGTTATTTAGTAATTCCTTTTGGATATCAACTTGTTTTAGCTGATCTCAGTATAGGTGTTTTTTTATGGATTGCCATTTCAAGTATTGTGCCCATTGGTCTTCTTATGTCAGGATATGTATCAAATAATAAGTATTCCTTTTCAGGCGGTCTACGAGCAGCAGCTCAATCCATTAGTTATGAAATACCATTAACTCTATGTGTGTTAGCAATATCTCTACGTGCGATTCGTTGGAACATGAACTCTTTTTATCTCTTTTAATTTCAATTCATTTTAATTTAAAGAGATATTCAATATATTCAATATAAAATAACAATATAAATATAAAATATAATTCAATATCAAAATATCAATATGAATAATAAATAAAATCATTTTATTTATTATTATTTTTTTTTATTTTATTATTTAGAAATATCAATTTATAATTTATATTTATTAAAGTAATTAAAGAGAAAAATTTTTGAATGTCTTGAATAAATATCTTCATTTTTTTTTTCAACATTCAACATTTAAGTTCGATAAGTTAAACCAGATAGTTATATGAGTGAAACAAAACTGCTCCTCAATTTGCAGTAAAACAAGAGAAAATCTCATTCCCTAGGTACAAGAAGGAAATTGAAGTAAACATAAGTTGTTTACCCCAAGATTGAGATTATTTGATTAGTCGTCATATCTTGAAGCGGATGCAAAAGATCAACTGTATGGAGTTTTTACTACTGTCTTGTATGTATTACTATACTGGGGATCAATCAAAAAGAAGTGGGCGGTTAGGAACACCAAAGTACGCAAAGGATGAGTAATGTAAATGTAAGGTATTAAAAAAAGGGGTTTTTGCATAAAACGAATCATAATAAGGGCTTGAAGTTGGTAGAAATGATCAAGCAGTACTTCCCCAGGATTCCGATCTAGAGTATGCTACTAATCACTGTCGCTGATTAAAAAAATGACTATCAAGAACGAATTAATCCTTTATTTTCTTTATTTATTTTTTTTATACACTTTTTTTGTTTTGAGAAAGAAGAACAGGAACTAAAAAAAAATAAATAGGATGCAATATAATATACAATATTATAATATACAATATATATACAATACAATATATAGAATTTATAATATACAATATATATACAATACAATATATAGAATATAGAATAAAAGAATATAGAATAAAATATAGATATAGAATAAAGAATAAAAAAATAATAAAATATTGCTTTCTTAATACATATGCATATGGAAATTATTATCATAATTCATTAACTATTAACTAATGTAACTTGTAACTAATGCCCAATTCTTTATATTTATGAATTATGAATATAACGAGTATTTGATTGAAGGATTAAGTTATTGCTGAGCAAATAAAAATTTTAATTATAAGGGATGAGATCAATTCGGAAGTGCTTTTTCTTATTCTAGCAGACAGAATTTTATTGGTCGAATTGAGGACTCTGGAACCCCCAATGTATCTTTACATTCTATTTACCTATGGTCCAAGGATAGCGAAAATACTGAACTAGTCCTTACCTTAAATTTATTTGTGGCCATAGAGGAGCCGTATGAAGCTTAGGTTTCACGTACGGTTTTGGAATAGCGATGGGAGCAGTGATGTTATCATCGACTATAATTATCTAACAGTTCAAGTACAGTTGATATAATTGAAGCACAGTCAAAATATGGTTTTTGGGGATGGAATCTGTGGCGTCAACCCATAGGGTTTCTAGTTTTTCTTTTTTCTAATGTCTTCTCTAGCAGAATGTGAAAGATTACCCTTTGATTTACCAGAAGCAGAGGAAGAATTAGTAGCAGGTTATCAAACCGAATATTCAGGTATCAAATACGGCTTATTTTATCTTGCTTCTTACCTAAATCTATTAGTTTCTTCATTGTTTGTAACAGTTCTTTACTTAGGTGGGTGGAATTTTTCTATTCCGTACATATCTATTACTGAACTTTTTTGAATAAAAAAAATGTTTAGAGTCTTCGTAATGGCAATTGGTATCTTTATTACATTAGCTAAAGCTTATTTGTTTCTGTTCATTCCTATCACAACAAGATGGGCTTTACCTAGGATGAGAATGGATCAGTTATTAAATCTTGGATGGAAATTTCTTTTACCTATTTCTTTAGGTAATCTATTATTGACAACTTCTTCTCAACTTGTTTCACTATAATTAACTATAAACTAAAATAAATAAATATAAAATATAAATAAATAAGAGAAAACGATAATGATATTCTATATTCATAACTTCTCTCAACCAAGAGAAAGAAACATAAATTTTATTCGTGTATATCTATAATATGTTTCCTATGGTTACTGGGTTCATGAATTATGGCAAACAAACAATACGAGCTGCAAGGTACATTGGACAAAGTTTCATAATTACCTTATCCCATATAAATCGTTTACCTGTAACTATTCAATATCCTTATCAAAAATCAATCACATCAGAGCGTTTTCGTGGTCGAATCCACTTTGAATTTGATAAATGTATTGCTTGTGAAGTATGTGTTCGCGTATGCCCCATAGACCTTCCTGTTGTTGATTGGAAATTTGAAAAAGATATTAAGAAAAAACAATTGCTTCATTATAGTATTGATTTTGGGGTCTGTATATTTTGTGGTAACTGTGTTGAGTATTGTCCAACAAACTGTTTATCAATGACTGAAGAATATGAACTTTCTACTTATGATCGTCACGAATTGAATTATAATCAAATTTCTTTGGGTCGGTTACCAATGTCAATAATTGGAGATTACACAATTCAAACAGTTATGGATTCAACAAAAAAATGAAAAAATAAAAACCCCCTGGTTCAAGAACGATTACCAATTAATAAGATTTGGTTTGGAATTTTGATCTTGTTTCGGTCAAGCTTTTTGCTATTTTTTTGATAAGGAGATAAAGTAGGATTAGACAAATAACTTTATTTTATGTATAAATAACTTTATTTTGTGTATATGATATTCTATGATACTATGATATTCATTTTTTTGATTACCTTTGGAAGGTATCATAAAAAAAAAATAGTTCCTTTACTGGCCCCCTTAGTAAGGTCATGAAATATTTCGACTTATTTATTTATCGTTTCTTTTATAATGGATTTACCTGGACCAATACATGATCTTCTTGTAGTATTTCTGGGATCAGTTCTTATATTAGGAGGTCTGGGAGTAGTGTTACTTACCAATCCCATTAATTCTGCCTTTTCGTTGGGATTGGTTCTTGTTTGTATATCCTTATTCTATATTTCGTCGAATTCCTATTTTGTAGCTGCCGCACAGTTCCTTATTTATGTAGGAGCCATAAATGTATTAATCATATTTGCTGTGATGTTCATGAACGGCTCAGAATATTCCAATGATTCCTATCTGTGGACCGTTGGAGATGGGATCACTTCAGTGGTTTGTACAAGTATTTTTTTTGCATTAATGACTACTATCCCAGATACGTCATGGTACGGAATTTTTAGAACTACAAGATCAAATCATATTATAGAACAGGACTTAATAAGTAACGTTCAACAAATTGGGATTCATTTATCCACAGATTTTTATCTTCCTTTTGAACTCATTTCTATAATTCTTTTAGTTTCCTTGATAGGAGCAATTACTATGGTTCGTCAATAATCTAATAAACTAATAGGAAATAAGAACTTCCTTTTTTATAATTTTTATAATTAAAGATTAAAGAATAAAAAAAAGATTTAAGGGTTTTCTATTTTATTTCAATCTACTGTGAATATCTTCTTTTGTTCTGTAATTCTTCTTTCTATTCTAGTCAACTGAATTTAATTTATTTAATTTTTTTTGTTCATATTGAAATGAATCGAGATTTATGAGGAATTCGTCAATGATGTTGGAGCATGTACTTTTTCTGAGTGTTTATTTATTTTCTATCGGTATCTATGGACTGATCACAAGCCGAAGCATGGTTAGAGCACTCATGTGTCTTGAGCTCATACTCAATTCGGTGAATATGAATCTCGTAACATTTTCCGATATATTTGATAGTCGGCAATTAAAAGGACAAATTTTCTCCATTTTTGTTATATCCATTGCGGCTGCTGAAGCAGCTATTGGGCTGGCTATTGTTTCGTCGATCCATCGTAATAGAAAATCAACTCGTATCAATCAATCGAATTTGCTGAATAATTAGTCATAATTTCTATATTTTAACATACAAATAAAAACATAAGACTTATATAATTCTAGATTCTAGAATTAGAATAGGAAATAAGATAATAATATAATTAAGATAATAATATAATTGGAATCCAATAGAATATAGAATATTTTTGATTATCTTTCTTCTCTATCTTCTTATTTTATTTTAATATTAATATTTAATTTTAAATTAAAATAAAATATTAAATGAAATAAAAAATATTATATATTATATTAATATATTATATTAAATATAAATAAATTAAATATAAATAAAATAAATAAATAAATATTAAATAAAAAATTATAATTTATAATTATAAATATTTATAATTATAAATTAATTAATTAATTATTAATTATAATAATAATAAATTATAATAATAATATAAAAATAATATAAAATATAATATTTATATATTTATTATTTATTATTTATATATTTTATATATAAATATATAATTATAATATTAATTATAATTTAATTATAATATAAATATAAATAAATAAATATAAATAAATATAAAATAGAATTTAAAAATTATAAATAAAAATTATAATTATAAATAATTATAATATAATAAAAAAATTATAATATATAATATAATAATAATATAATAATAATATAAAATAAATTAATGTAAAATGTAATAATATAAAATAAATTATATAAATTATAATAAATAATAATAATAATTAAATTCTAATTTATAATTAGAATAAATTCTAAAAATTCTAATTTCTAATAATAATATAATTAATATAATAATATTAATAATTAATATAAATATAATAAAATATAAATAAAATATAATAAATATAATAATATAATATAATAATATAATATATAAAAACATAATAATATAATATATAATAAATATAAAATAATATAATAAATATAAAAATTAATATAATAATAATATAATAAATATAAATAAATAAATAAAATAAATAAATATAATAAATATAATATAATAAATATAAATAAATAAATAAATATAATATAATAAATATAATATAATTAATATAATATATAATAAATAATATATATAATAATAATAATAAATAATAATAATATTAGAATTTAGAATATTAATATTTAATATAATAATATAGATAATAATATATAATAATAAAATAATATATAATAATAATATTAATATAAAAATATAAAAATAAAAATATATAAAAATATATAATATAAATATAATTAAATAATAATTAAATATTAAATATAATATATATTATAATAATATATATTATAATAAAATAATATAAATATAATATATAATATATATTATAATAAAATAATATATAAATAATATATAATATATAATATATATATATAATATAATATTTATAATAGAATATTAATATAATTATATAATATTAATAATTAATATTAATATATTAATATAATATATTAATATAATAATATAATATAATCATAATTAATAATATATAATCATAATATATAATCATAGAATATATAATATATAAGAATATAATAATAATATATAATCATAATATATAATCATAGAATATATAATCATAGAATATATAAGAATATTATAATATAATTTATAATATAAAATATAATAATATTAATAATATATTAATTATTAATAATATAATAATAATTATAATAATAATATAAATAATATAATAATATATTATATTATAATATATTAATATTAATAAATATAAATAATATATATAAATAATATATTAATAATATAAAATATAATAATAATAATATATAAAATATAATAATATAAAATATAATTAATATAATATAATTATAATTATATAATTAACAATAAATATAAAATATATAATTATAATAAATAATAAAATATAAAATATATAATTATAAAATATATAATTATAATAAATATATAATTATAATAATATAATAAAAATATAAGAAATAATATAATTAATATATTATATTTAATATTATATTTAATTATTAATTAATATATTATTAATATATTATATTAATATAAATATATAATATAAATAAATATATAATATAAATAAATATATAATAAATAATAATAAATATATAATTATATAATATAATTATTATAATATAATTATAATATATATAAATAATATATATAAAATATAATATAATTATAATAATATAAAATTAAAATTTAGAATAATATAAAATTAAAATAATTATATAATATATAAGAATAATATATAATAATAATAAATTATATATTATATAATATTTATATATTATATAATATAATATTAAATATTATTAAATAATAATATATTAAATAATAATAAATTTATTAAATAACAAATAATAAATAATATAATACAAATAATATATAAATAATATATAATATAATTATAATATTATTATAATATATATAATATAATATAATATATATTAATATATATTAAATAATATATATTAAATAATTATATATTATATATTAAATAATAAATATAAATGAAATAATAAATATAATAAATAATATTAATATATATATTAATATATAAAAATATAAATAATATTAATATATAAAAATATAAAATTAATATATATTAATATATAAATAATATAAATATAAATAGTAAATAATATAAATTATAAATTTAATTATAAATTATAATAAATTTTATTATAATAAATTATTATTATTATATTATATATTATTTATTTATTATTTATTTCTTATTTATATTATAATAAATATAAATAAATAAATATAAATAGATTCTATTATTAATTAATTATTAATTATAATATATATATGAATATATATGTGAATATATATGAATATGATGAATATGAATATAATGAATATATGACTATGAATATATATGTATATGAATATGAATATGATATGAATTGATATAAATATGAATTATGAATATGATATGAATTGATATAAATATGAATTATGAATATGAAATATTCAAATATATAAAATATATAATGAAATATTAAATATTAAATATAATAATAATTAAATATATTTAAATATATAAATATATAATTAAAATATATAATATATATGAAATAATATGAAATATATAAATATATATTATGAAATATATAAATATATATATGAAATATAAAATGCAAATTTCATAAATTAAAAAATAAACATGAATAGAATTCGTATGTACAATTCATATTTCATGGTTATTCAAACGTAAATCAAAGGATCTTGGCCCTTTATCATAAACAGATTTTAAAATCTATTGATTCTTAAAATTTTAATAAATCATTGATTCGTCTGGTATATACAATATAAAATATATGATTTCTATCATTTTATAATTTTACCAGATAGAAATTTTTTTGTGTTCAAAACTGAAATTTATAGACTCAATGTCACATTCAGTCAAAATTTATGATACATGTATAGGGTGTACCCAATGTGTACGAGCTTGTCCCACGGATGTATTGGAAATGATACCTTGGGACGGATGTAAAGCTAAACAAATTGCTTCCGCGCCAAGAACCGAGGATTGTGTAGGTTGTAAGAGATGTGAATCCGCTTGCCCAACGGATTTTTTGAGTGTCCGTGTTTATTTATGGCATGAAACAACTCGCAGCATGGGTCTTTCTTATTGATATGTGACAAAAAACTCCACTTGAATCATTTGATTCCTCTTTACCGACAAAAGCCCGTACTCGAGAAAAGAAAATCGATTATTCTTCTCCCGAGCACGGGGATTTTATGGTCAAAAATTATCTTGTCTTTATCACGAGTTATTTTCCTTGGTTAACAATACTTCTTGTTTTTCCGATATTTGCGGGTTCTTCAATTGCCATTTTCCCTCATAAGGGAAATAAGTTGTATAGGTGGTATACTATATGTATATGTATCCTGGAGCTCCTTCTAATGACCTATGTATTTTGTTATCATTTCCAATTGGACGATCCCTTAACCCAATTGAAGGAAGATTATAAATGGATAAATCTTTTTGATTTTCACTGTAGACTGGGAATCGATGGACTTTCCATAGGACCCATTTTACTGACAGGATTTATCACTACTTTAGCTACTTTAGCGGCTTGGCCAGTTACTAGAAATCCGCGATTTTTCTATTTCTTGATGTTAGCAATGTATAGTGGCCAAATAGGATCATTTTCTTCTCGAGACCTTTTACTTTTTTTCATCATGTGGGAATTAGAATTAATTCCTGTTTACTTACTTTTATCCATGTGGGGAGGAAAGAAACGTTTGTACTCGGCTACAAAGTTTATTTTGTGCACTGCAGGAGGTTCTATTTTTCTCTTAATAGGAGTTCTAGGTATGGGTTTATATGGTTCCAATGAACCAACATTAGATTTAGAAAAATTAGCTAATCAATCATATCCTGCAGCATTGGAAATAATATTATATTTTTGTTTTCTTATAGCTTATGCTGTCAAATCGCCGATGATACCCCTACATACATGGTTACCAGATACCCACGGGGAAGCACATTACAGTACATGTATGCTTCTAGCTGGAATCTTATTAAAGATGGGAGCATATGGATTGATTCGGATCAATATGGAATTATTAGCTCACGCTCATTCTAGATTCTCTCCCTGGTTGGTGATAGTAGGAATAATACAAATTATTTATGCAGCTTCAACCTCTCTCGGTCAACGCAATTTTTAAAAGCGTATTGCCTATTCTTCCGTATCTCACATGGGTTTCATAATTATAGGAATTTGTTCTATAACTGGCATGGGACTCAATGGAGCCATTTTACAAATACTCTCTCATGGATTGATTGGTGCTGCACTTTTTTTCTTGGCAGGAACGAGTTGTGATAGAATACGTTTTGTTTATCTCGACGAGATGGGGGGGATATCTATCCCAACGGCAAAAATCTTTACCATGTTTAGTAGTTTTTCGATGGCTTCTCTTGCATTGCCAGGAATGAGTGGTTTTGTTGCAGAATTCTTAGTCTTTTTTGGAATAATTACCAGCCAAAAATATCTTTAAATCTTAATTACTTTTGTAATAGCAATTGGAATGATATTAACTCCTATTTTTTTATTGTCTATGTTACGTCAGGTTTTCTATGGATACAAGCTATTCAATATCCCAAACTATAAATTTTTTGATTCTGGACCACGAGAACTATTTATTTCGATCTGTATCTTTTTACCTGTAATAGAAATTGGGATTTATCCTGATTTCGTTCTTCCGTTATCGGTTGACAAGGTACAAGTTCTATTATCTAATTATTTTTATGGATACTAATTCTTTTTATAGCTTATAAAATTTTCAAATTTTAATTTCTTAGAAAGAAAGTTTTAGAATTCTTGAATTCTTTGACTTTCATCTTTTCACGATTCTTCGTTGTACAATGAAAAAAAAATTTAAGAGTGAATTAGAATTGTAATGAGATAGATCTAGAGTTTTTGAGAACCATTTGAATAATTACTCCATTCAAATGGTTTTCAAAAACTCGCACAAATCTTCATTGTCTATCAGACAATGTTTTTATGTGTTCTTCATGTAGTTTATTTTATTCAATTGGATATAAATGGAAATGAACCATAACTATGGAACCCGATTCCTAATAGATTGATCCCAAAATAGCATATCCAAATTAGGATAAATCCTATAGAAGCCACAAATGCCGAATTCGTGCCTTGGTCTTGCAATTTTTTATTTGTTCTAGTATGTAAATAAATTGCAAATATGGTCCAAGTAATAAATGCCCAAGTTTCCTTAGGATCCCAATTCCAATAAGAACCCCATGCTTCATTAGCCCATACTGCTCCAGAAAGAATGCCTATGGTTAAAAAGGTAAACCCTAAACTAATGACACGATAACTCCAATAATCCAAACGCTGAATTAATTGATATTTGTAAAAATTTCTAAATGAGAGAAAAGAAGTCTTTTTAAATACACTTTTTTTTTCGTTCAAATATTCTATCTCACAAAAAAAAAATGACTTCCTTAAGCTTAAAAAATTAAAATTATTGTTTTTAAAATAAAAATCGATATTTTTTCGAAATGTAATCACTATAAGAGCAACTGATAATAATGATCCGCATAAAAGAGCTGCATAGCTCAATAGCATCATACTGACATGCATCATTAACCACTGAGATTGTAGAGCAGGTACTAATATTGCGGATTGATGCATTTCAATTGAAAGACCTGACGTGGCAAAACCTTGGGTAAAAATGGCACTTGGTGCAGTTATTGCGCTTAAATCATTTTTATGATTACCAAGATACGGAATCATATGAATAATGGAGAAACTCCACGAAAGGAAGATTAATGATTCATATAAATTACTTAACGGAAAATGTCCTGAAGAAATCCAACGAATAACTAAAAACCCTGTTATAGATAAAAAAGTAGCTATCATCCCCTTTTCTGACGAATTACGTAATCCTTCGATTTCGTAGACTAATAAGTTCATCAAATGAATCATAATCACAATTGAGATGATCGAAAAGGAAATATGAGTTAATATATGTTCTAAGGTCACAAATATAATAAGCATAAAAAAGGGTCCCTATTAAATAATAAATAATTGAAATCGGGGATATAGAAATATATTCTATTCTAAATATCGAATTATCTAATATCTAATTCTAATATTCTATTTAGTATTAGATTTCTATTAGATCCATTGTGTCTCTTTTATTCTTTTATATATTTTTATATATTATATTTTATATATTATATATATTTCATATATTTCTATTTATATTTTAATTTTATATATTTTTTTTTTATTATAATTTTATAATTATAAATATTTTATAATTATAAATTATATTTAATTATATTTAATATTTAAAAATATTTATTATATTTTTAATTTTTAATATTTTTTATAATAATAAAATTTATAAATTTATAATAATGAAATATTAACTATTCTATTTTCTAATTTTTCATATTAATATAATTATCTATTTTATCTATTTCATATTAATATAATTATCTATTTCATATTAATATAATTATCTATTTCATATTAATATAATTATCTATTTCATATTAATATAATTATCTAAATTAAAATTAATAAATAATAAAAAAAATTAAATTAATATTTAATTAATATTTAATATTTTATAAATAATAAAATAAATTAAATTAATATTTAATTAATATTTTAATATTAATATAATATTTAATTTTAATATAATATTTTAATATAATAAAATAATATAATTAATATAAATTTATAATTTATAATAATTATAATTTATAATTATAATAATATAAAGAAATTATAATAATATAAAGAAATATAAATTAATATAATTTATAAATATAATTTATAATTAATATATTTAATTATTTATATATTAAATATTATATTATTAATTATTATATGATATATTATTATGATATAATTAATATATAAAATATAGAATTAATAATTAATATAAATAATTATATTTATATTATTTATATTATATATTTATTTATATTATATATTATATTTAATATTAATATTTAATTTATATTTAATTATATTTAGAATTTATATATTTATTTTATATATATTTATTTTATATATTTATATTTATTTTATATATTTATATATATATATTTATATAATAATTATATAATTATATATTATAATATAATTATATATTATATGATATAAATGTGATATAAATGATATAAATATGATATAAATATGATATAATTATATGATATAATTAATATAATAATATATATTATATTATTATATTTATTATATTTATAATTTATATTTCTATTAATTATTATTATTATTAATTATTTATATTTATATATTTAAATATTTAATTATTATTTAATTATTTAATTAATAATTTATAATTCTATTAATTATTATTATTATTAATTATTTATATTTTTTATATTTAATTATTATTATTATTAATATATTTAATTTATTTAATTATTATTATTATTATTAATTTAATTATTGAATATTGAATTAATTTATAATATAAAATAAAATATAAAAATCAAATTAATTTATAATTTATATAATATAAATTTATATTTATATAATATAAAATAATATTAATAATATTCTAATATCAAATAATATATTAATAATAATATATTTAATATATAAATATATAAAATATAAATTAAATTGAATAAATTATAATAATAATAATATATTTAATATATAAATATATAAAATATAAATTAAATTGAATAAATAATAAATAATATATTTAATATATAAATATATAAAATATAAATTAAATTGAATAAATAATATATTTAATATATAAAATATAAATTTAATTGAATATTAAATTGAATATAATATATAAAATATATAAATGATAAATGAATATATTTCATATTTATTAATATATTTAATATATAATATATAAATTATAATATATAAATGAATATTTCATTTAAATATTAAATATTTCATTTAAATATTAAATATAAAAAATTATAAAAATATAAATAAAAAATAAATTTATATTATATAATTTATATTATATATATTATATTATTATATATATAATATATATAATAAATATTATAATTATATAATTATATATAATAAATATATAAAATATAAATATATTAAATATAAAATATATAATAAATATATAAAATCTAAATTATAAAATCTAAATTAAATTCAATATAATTGATAATTAAATTTAATATCAAATTATAATTAAATATAAAAATAAAAAATAATTAAATTTAATATCAAATTATAATTAAATATAAAAATAAAAAATAATTAAATTTAATTATTTTTTATGAAATTTATGCCGCTTATGCCGCCACTCGGACTCGAACCGAGATGCTCTAGCACTGCTTCCTAAGAGCAGCGTGTCTACCAATTTCACCATGGCGGCTTACCTGAAAGAATAATAGGAAATTCATGTTGAATTGTCGAGATTCAATAGAGTTTAGGAAACAATGAAGAAAGATGCATTTCCATTCATATGATAATGTTCAATATTAATAAATCAATATTAATAAATACTCAGTTAGTATCTTCGTAAGTTCCGTTTTTATAATCAACTTTATGTACTATAAACTAGAATATAAACCTAGCATTTGTTTATCCAGAAAAGTCGTAGTATAGAATTCCTAATTTTTAATTCTTTTGACTTTTTACACGCTTCTCACTTCATGAAAAAATAATTTCTTTTTCAATGAGCATAACTAGGATTTTCTATGTATCACTTCATTACGAAATAAAAAGTAAATATTTTTCTTTCTAATGATTTTGACACCCAACATCTTAGTATATTAGTATAATGAAATATAATTTCATATTCATATTTTTCGTTGTCTTATCCTAATTGTGCTTTTATATTTCGAAAAGCACAATTCATAGGAAAGAAAAACCATCTCACGAATTCAATTCAATAAATTCAATATTTCAATATAAATAATAGAAAATATTCAATATATCAATATAAATAATATAAAATATAAAGATTCAATATAAATATTGAATTAATATTTAATATTGAATTAATATGTTAATATGTATAGATATATAATATAGATAATACATATAGATAATAGATATAGAATATAAATAATAAAAAATCGAATTCTTAATATAAATAATATAATTCTAATAATTAGAATTTAGAATAATTCTAATTTAGAATAATTATAATATAAAATAGAATATAATTCTAATATAAATAATATAAAAACTATAAAATAATATAAATAAAATAATCTAAAATAGAATAATATAAAATAAAAAATAATATTAAAATAGAATAATATAAAATAAAAAATAATATAATTAATAATAAAATAAAATAATAATATAATATTATAAATAATATAATATTATAATATATTAATATTATAATATATTATAATATATAATATATATATAATATATATAAATATAATATAAATAATATAAAAATTATAAATATTAATATAAAAATTATAAATATAATATAAATAATATAAAAATAAAAATTATTAAAATAAAATTTAATGAAAAATAAAATATAATTCTAAAAATAGAATATAATTCTAATTTAGAAAATTTAGAATATAAAATATAATATAATATTCAATAATTCAATATTTCAATATAATAATATAATTATAATATAAATAATATAAAATATAATATTAAATATAATAATAATATAAAATATAAAATATATTAAAATATATTATTAATATAATATATAATTATATAATATAATATATAATATAAATAATATATATAATATAAATAATATATAATTATATTAATTATATAATAAAATATAATAAAAATATAATAAAATATTAATTATATAATAAAATATAATAAAATAATAAAATTAAAATATATAATAAAAAAAAAATAATAAAATAAAAATAAAATATAATAATCTAAATAATTCATAATTATATAATTATAATAATATGAATATAATATGAATATAAAAATTATAAAAATAAAATTAAAAAAATAATAAATAAAATAATAAATAATATTAATATAAATATAATATTTAATAATATTTAATATATAAATATAATAAATAAAAATATATTATTATTATTATAAAATAATAAATATTATAAAATAATAAATATTAAAAAATAATAATAAATAATATATAAAAATAATAAATAATATATAATATAAATAATATATAAAAATAATAAATAATATATAAATAAATAATATATAATATATAAATAATATATAAATAATATATAAATAATATTTAAAATATTTTAAAATATTTAAATATTCGAAAAATATGTAAATATTAGAAAAAAGAAAAAAATAAAAATTAAGAATAAAAAAATGATAATGAAAAAAATACAAAAATACAATACCAATACATTAACAATACATTAGTAAATGTCAATCATTTGTCTTCCAGTGTCTTCCAATTTTAAAATTGAAAATTGTAAGTTCTTTGAGACATGTCAATTAAGATTTTTCCAAGACTTTTTTTGTCGCAAAAAAAAAACTTTTTGACTTTCCGGTGGAAACAGATTTAGCTAAAGAAAAAGCTTTTACTGCCGCTAAAGAACCTTTTTTTTTCCAAATATTTCTACGAATATGCTTTTTTGACATAGAAGTACGTTTTTTTGGAACTGCCATTCAAAAGTAGGTGACTCATTTTTATCGTTGTATGTGAAAGACATATATTGTTCAATATAGATTACTCTTTATTAGTCATTATATATACTTATTCCATCAATAATATAAGAGCATAACATAACTTTATTTCAGAACATACAAATAGAATTAAAGAATAAAATTCAAAAAAAAAAATTCAATAACCAATAACAATAATTCAATAACAATAAAAAATTTTAGAAATTATAAAAAGATTCCATTTTAATTTTATAATTTTAATAGATAAATAATTTTTTATTTTCTATCTTCATTCTTATAATTCTTCTATTTGTATAATGTAAAATGTAATAATTACATACATTTACATACATATTATTCTCGTATATTGTTTTTGATTGTATTATAAAAAAGAAATAAAGGAATAGAATATATATAGTTATAGTAATAGAGAAAAAAGTATATAGTAATAGAGAAAAAAGGAATAAAGGAAAATAAAAATATATAAATATAAAAATATATATATATATTATATATATTATAAATATATATTAGTAATTTAGTATATATATTAGTAATTTAGTATATATATTAGTAATTAGTATAAATATATATTAGTATATAGTAATAGAGAAAAAAGGAATAAAGGAAAATAAAAATATAAAAAATATAAATATATAAAAAAATATAAATATATAAAAATATATATTATATATATTATAAATATATATTAGTAATTAGTATATATATTAGTAGTATATATATTAGTAATTAGTATAAATATATATTAGTATATAGTAATAGAGAAAAAAGGAATAAAGGAATTTAGGATATATATATATATTATATATATAGATATATAATAGATATATAGAAAATAGAAATAATAGAAATAGAAATAATAGAAATAGAATATATTATAGAAATAGAATATATAGAATAAAGGAATAGAATATATATAGAATATATATAGAATATAGAATATATATAGATATATAGTATTATAGTAATAGAATAAGAATATAAAATTTTAAAATATAAAGAATATAAATATATATAAATAAAAATATAAAGAATATAAATATATATAAATAACTATAAAATTATAAATAACTATAAATAAAAATTATATATATAAATAACTATAAATAAAATAATTATAAATTATAATTATAATATAATAAATATAATAAATAGAATAATAAATAAATAATATAATTATAAATTATAATAAATTATAATATATAAATTATATATTATATAATTATATATAAATAGAATATATAATATAAATATAAATTATATGTAAATATAATATATAATATTATAAATATAATAGAAATAAATAAATAATATAAATTATAAAAATATAATTATAATAAAAATAAATATAATAAATAGAATATATAAATTCTAAATATAAAATATAATATAAATATAAAATATATAATATAAAAATAAAATTAAAATATATAAAAAATATATAATAAAAATATATAATTAGAAATATAAAATATATAATTATATATATATAATATAAAATATATAATTATAATATTAATATATAATTATAATATAAAATATATAAAATATATAATATAAATATATATATTATATTATATAATAAATTATATAATAAATATAATAATATAATAAATATAATAATATAAAATAAATATATAAATATAATAATATATAATAATATAATATAATAATATAATTATAATATAAAAAATATATATATTATATTATATAATAAATATAATAATATAATAAATATAATATAATTATAATATAAATTATAAATATATATATATATAAATAATATATAAATATAATATATAAATATAATATTATAATATATAAATTATATAAATATAAAAAATATCAAAATAAAATATAAATATATATAAAATAATTAATATATTTAATATATAAAATATATAAATATATATATATATATATATATATAAAATATAAAATAAAATAATAAAATATAAAATTAAATATATAAAAATATATAAAATAATAATAATAAAATAAAATAAATAAATATAAAATATAATATAATAATAAAATAAATAAATATAAAATATAATATAATAATATAATATAATATAATATAATAATAAATATAAAATATAAATAAATAAAATAAATAGAAATATAATAAATATATATATATTTAATATTTATATTTAATATTTATATTTAATATATTTTATATTTTTAATATATTTATTTATATTTTTAATATATTTAAAATATAATATATTTTAAATATTTAATTTATTTATTTTATATTTTCGATTTTTTTTTATTATTGTTTTGTTCTTTTCGAAAATTGGTGAATCGGAAACAATTATAAGAAAAAAGGACAATTTGTTTTCTTATGGAATATACATATAAATATGCATGGATAATACCCCTTTTTCCGCTCCCAGTTACTATGTCAATAGGATTTGGACTTCTACTTATTCCGACAGCAACAAAGGATATTCGTCGTATGTGGGCTTTCGCAAGTGTTTTACTGCTAAGTATAGCTATGTGGTTTTCGGCCAATCTGTCTATTCAGCAAATAAATAGAAGTTTTACCTATCAATATCTATGGTCTTGGACCATCAATAATGATTTTTTATTAGAGTTCGGACACTTGATCGATCCACTTACTTCTATTATGTCAATACTAATTACTACTGTTGGAATCATGGTCTTTATTTATAGTGATAATTATATGTCTCACGACCAAGGATATTTGAGATTTTTTGCTTATATGAGTTTTTCCAATGCTTCAATGTTGGGATTAGTTACTAGTTCCAATTTGATACAAATTTATATTTTTTGGGAACTAGTGGGAATGTGTTCCTATTTATTGATAGGCTTTTGGTTCACACGACCCGTTGCAGCAAATGCTTGTCAAAAAGCTTTTGTAACTAATCGTATAGGGGATTTTGGTTTATTATTAGGAACCTTAGGATTTTATTGGATAACAGGTAGTTTTGAATTTCGGGATTTGTTCCAAATAGTGAATACCTTGATCCATAATAATGGGGTCAATTCTTTATTTGCTACTTTATGTGCCTTTTTATTATTTGTCGGTGCAGTTGCTAAATCCGCACAATTCCCCCTTCACATATGGTTACCTGATGCCATGGAAGGACCCACTCCTATTTCGGCTCTTATACACGCTGCTACTATGGTAGCAGCAGGAATTTTTCTTGTAGCTCGGCTTCTTCCTCTTTTCATAGTTATACCTTACATAATGAATCTCATTTCTTTAGTAGGTATAATAACAGTACTTTTAGGAGCTACTTTGGCTCTTGCACAAAGAGACATTAAAAGAAGTTTAGCTTATTCTACAATGTCTCAATTGGGTTATATTATGTTAGCTCTAGGTATAGGTTCTTATCGAGCTGCTTTATTCCATTTGATCACCCATGCCTATTCTAAAGCTTTATTGTTTTTGGGATCCGGATCCATTATTCATTCAATGGAACCCATTGTTGGATATTCACCAGATAAAAGTCAGAATATGGTTCTTATGGGAGGTTTAACAAGATATGTTCCAATTACAAAAACAACTTTTTTTTTAGGCACACTTTCTCTTTGTGGTATTCCGCCTCTTGCTTGTTTTTGGTCCAAAGATGAAATTATTCACGATAGCTGGTTGTACTCACCAATTTTCGCACTAATAGCTTGGTTCACAGCGGGATTAACCGCATTTTATATGTTTCGAATGTACTTACTTATCTTTGATGGGTATTTGCGCATTCATTTTCAAGATTATAGTAATCTTAGTAGTACAAAAAATAAGTCGTTTTATTCAATATCCTTATGGGGAAAGGGGGAAATTAATAGGAATTTCTTTTTTTTTTCAAAAATGAATAAGAATAATAATAAGGTTTGTTTTTTTTTCAAAAAATATATCTAAAATTGACAAAAATGTAAGAACTAAGATACGAGACTTTAGTACTTATTTTAGAAATAGAAATAGATATATTTATATGTATCCTCACGAATCAAGCAATACTATGCTATTTCCTCTACTTGTATTAGTACTATTTACTTTGTTCATTGGATCAATAGGAATTTCTTTTAATGGAGGAGTAATAGATTTGGATCTATTATCGAAATGGTTAACTCCATCGACAACCCCTTTTCATCCAAATTCGAATTCTTATGAGGATTGGTATGAATTTTTGTCAAATGCTTTTTTTTCTGTAAGTATAGCTCTTTTCGGACTATTGATAGCATCTATTTTTTATGGATCTATTTATTTAAAAAATTTTGGCTTAATTAATCTTTTTGTAAAAAGAGGCCCTAAAAGGGTTATTTTGGACAAAATAAAAGGTGTGATATACAATTGGTCATATAATCGTGGTTATATAGATATTTTTTATACTAGGATTTTCACCATGAGTATAAGAAGATTAGCCGAGTTAACTCAGTTTTTTGATAAATATATAATTGATGGAATTCTAAATGGGATTGGTGTTGCAAGTTTCCTTATGGGGGAAGGGATAAAATATATGGGAGGTGGACGAATCTCATCTTATCTATTCTTGTATTTTTCTTATATGTCAATCTTTTTATTTGATTCTCATCATCGCATAATATGGTTCTTTTTTCAAGCCTATCCAGACTAGGAGATCCCTCTTTTTTT